GCTAATGTAGCTTAAACAAAGCATAACACTGAAGATGTTAAGATGGACCCTAAAAAGCCCCGTGAGCAGAAAGGCTTGGTCCTGACTTTATTATCCGCTATAGTTATATTTACACATGCAAGTATCCGCCAACCAGTGAGAATGCCCATACTTCCCTTAAGGGAATAAGGAGCTGGTATCAGGCACGCCTCAGTCTGTAGCCCATGACACCTTGCTAAGCCACACCCTCAAGGGTACTCAGCAGTGATAAACATTAAGCAATGAGTGAAAGCTCGACTTAATAATGACTAAAAGGGCCGGTAAAATTCGTGCCAGCAACCGCGGTTATACGAAAGGCCCAAGTTGATAAGTTACGGCGTAAAGCGTGGTTAGGATAAACTAAAAACTAAAGCTGAATAACCTCCCAGCCGTTTAAAGCATGCGAGAATACGAAACACAACTACGAAAGTGGCTTTACCCTTCTGACCCCACGAAAGCTAGGGCCCAAACTGGGATTAGATACCCCACTATGCCTAGCCCTAAACAATGATATTTTTATACATAAATATCCGCCCGGGAACTACGAACATTAGTTTGAAACCCAAAGGACCTGGCGGTGCTTAACACCCCCCTAGAGGAGCCTGTTCTATAACCGATAACCCCCGTTAAACCTCACCCTTCTTTGCAAAACTCTGCCTATATACCGCCGTCGTCAGCTTACCCTGTTAAGGAACAAAAGTAGGCAAAATTGGCACAGCCTAAAACGTCAGGTCGAGGTGTAGTACATGGAAGGGGAAGAGATGGGCTACATTAACTATAATAGTTCATACGGAAATCATGTTGAAACACATTATTTAAAGGTGGATTTAGTAGTAAGTAAAAAACAGAGAGTTTTACTGAATTCGGCTCTTAAGCGCGTACACACCGCCCGTCACCCTCCCCAAACGACCCCTGCCCCTATAATTAATACTTTAACGTCAATATAGGGGAGGGAAGTCGTAACATGGTAAGTGTACCGGAAGGTGTACTTGGATAACAAGGCATAGCTAAAAAATGTAAAGCATCTCCCTTACACTGAGAAGTCATCCGTGCAAACCGGATTGCCTTGAAACCGACTAAATAGTCCAACCAATAAAGCCCAAAATCCCAAAATAAACCAAAACAACATTAAAAATAAAAATAAAACATTTTATTATCTAAGTAAGAGCGACTGAAAAGAAATTAATGGAACGATAAAGCAAGTACCGCAAGGGAATGTTGAAATAGATGTGAAAGAGCCCAGTAAAGATAAATTAAGCAGAGATTAAACCTTGTACCTTTTGCATCATGATTTAGTAAGAAGAACTTAGGCAAGAAGACCCTTAGTCTAAGGCCCCGAAACTAAGTGAGCTACTCCAAGCCAGCATATTAATATAGTGCCAACCCGTCTCTGTTGCAAAAGAGTGGGAAGAGCTTCGAGTAGCGGTGATAAGCCTATCGGACTTAGTGATAGCTGGTTTTCTGAGAACTGAATATGAGTTCAGCCTCTAAAATTCTCCAAACATACCTACCAAATTATACCAATTTAATATAACCAGGCCAAAAAGAAATTTAGAGAGTTAGTCAAAGGAGGGACAGCTCCTATGAATGAGAAACAACTCTAACTAGTAGGTCTAAGATCAAAATCCTCAAGGTAAATTACTTACGTGGGCCTGAAAGCAGCCATCCCTTAAGAAAGCGTTAAAGCTCAAGTAACACTACCACTATAAATTACGAAAAACTACTCTTACCCCACTTAACCTATCAGAATATCTTATACTTATATAAGAGAAATTATGCTAAAATTAGTAACAAGAGGGTAGACCCTCTCCTTACATAAGTGTAACTCGAAATGGACTTACCTCCGAGAAATAACGACCCCAATAAAAGAGGGACTAGGAGAAAGTACTAAATACTAGAAACACCTCCTACCCCAACCGTTAACCTTACACCAGAATGTAATTAAGGAAAGATTAAAAGAAAAAGAAGGAACTCGGCAAGCACAAACCTCGCCTGTTTACCAAAAACATCGCCTCTTGAAACATTTACATAAGAGGTCATGCCTGCCCAGTGATAATAATTCAACGGCCGCGGTATTTTGACCGTGCAAAGGTAGCGTAATCACTTGTCCCTTAAATGGGGACCCGTATGAATGGTTTGACGAGGGTTTAACTGTCTCCTTTTTCCAATCAATGAAATTGATCTCTTCGTACAAAAGCGAAGATTACCATATAAGACGAGAAGACCCTGTGGAGCTTAAGATTAATTAATAGACTATGCCTAGATACCTGCACAACAGACTAAAAGCCTAAAGCTTACTATAAAAATCTTCAGTTGGGGCGACTACGGAGTAGACAAAACCTCCGAGAAGACCGAGAACATTTGTACTCAAAACCTAGAGCCACTACCCAAAGTAACAGAAATTCTGACTTTAATTGATCCAAACACTTGATCAACGAACCAAGTTACCCCAGGGATAACAGCGCAATCCCCTTTAAGAGTCCTTATCGACAAGGGGGTTTACGACCTCGATGTTGGATCAGGACATCCTGATGGTGCAGCCGCTATCAAGGGTTCGTTTGTTCAACGATTAAAGTCCTACGTGATCTGAGTTCAGACCGGAGTAATCCAGGTCAGTTTCTATCTATAATAACGCTCTTTTCTAGTACGAAAGGACCGAAAAGAAAGGGCCCATACCAAAAGCACGCCTTACTTTAACTTAATGAAAACAACTCAAAAAAACAAAAAAGCACATAAATAATAACTTTAGAAAAAAGTAGTTAAGGTGGCAGAGCCCGGTCATCGCAAAAGGCCTAAGCCCTTTCTACAGAGGTTCAAATCCTCTCCTTAATTATGAAGACAGTAATTACACATATTATTAACCCACTAATACTTATTGTGCCTATCCTACTAGCAGTTGCCTTCTTAACCCTTATTGAGCGTAAAGTACTGGGATATATACAACTACGAAAAGGCCCTAATGTAGTAGGGCCTTATGGCCTCCTTCAACCAATCGCCGACGGGGTTAAACTATTCATCAAGGAGCCCATCCGCCCCCTAACTGCATCACCCCTTATATTCACTATTACACCTATTATAGCGCTTACACTAGCATTGATAATATGAGCACCTCTCCCTATACCCTTTTCACTTACAGACCTAAACCTAAGCATCCTATTTATCCTAGCCTTATCAAGCTTGGCAGTCTATTCAATTATAGGGGCAGGTTGAGCATCAAATTCAAAATATGCCCTAATCGGAGCCTTACGAGCAATCGCACAAACCATTTCTTATGAAGTAAGCCTAGGACTTATCTTATTAGGCATTATTCTAATAGCAGGAGGATTTTCACTACAAATTTTCCAATATGCACAAGAAAGCACCTGGTTTACACTAACTGCATGGCCTCTAGCTATAATATGATTCGTCTCAACCCTCGCAGAAACGAATCGATCACCATTTGACCTCGCAGAAGGAGAATCTGAATTAGTATCAGGATTTAACGTAGAGTACGCTGCTGGACCCTTCGCTATATTTTTTTTAGCTGAATACGCCAACATTCTATTTATAAACACCTTATCAGTAATCCTTTTCCTAGGCTCTATATCAATCCCATTATACCCTGAAGTAGGCTCAATCATTCTAATAATAAAAACAGCCATACTCTCAATAGTATTCCTATGAGTCCGAGCCTCATTCCCACGATTCCGATACGACCAACTAATACACCTAACATGAAAAAGCTTTCTACCCCTAGCTTTAACCTTTGTAATCTGAAACCTATCCATTCTTCTAGCTACAGCAGCCATTCCACCCCTGCTGTAGCTCAATGTAATACGTATGTATTAATTACATTTAATGTAATATTACATTAAATGTAATAATAACACTATGTATTAACCATGAAAATTAATTAATGGATCAAACAAAAACAAATTTTACATTGGTTATTAATAATCTAGTCACCGATTTAAAAATAAAACCCCTTCTACCTTCAAGCCAAGAACTCGAAGAATGACCCTGTTTTACTGGATGTACCAGGATGGGGGATCCTTTCAAGGGCATTTATCACTTTACTCGGTCAACCTTTATTTAATGGTATACCTTGCGTGCTGTTAATAAGGAACTAGCCATACTCGGCATGCGGGCACGCTTTCCAGGGGGTAAGGGGTTCTCTTTTAGGTGCACTTTCACCTGACAAGGCCTGGGAAGAACAAAGTACTGGAAAGAGGTCATGGTTAATGCTGGTAGAAATAGAATTTATGATTTAATAACATAAGAATTTAGAATACATTATATGTATTCTAGTACATAACTTATATATTATTATTTCCCCCCCTTTACACGAGAGATTTTAATATATTGTGCAAATACGAAACTAAGAATTACAAAACTTCCCCTTATTAACAATTGAAAAAATTATAAAACATTACACACGATAACACCCCTTCCTGATATTAATCAACCAAATATCAGAAAATAGAGAGTAGTGTACAGGAAGCACGAAGAGTTTTGATCTCTTAAGTTGAGGTTCGAATCCCCGCCCCCTAACACACAAACTCATGTATTTACACAAGAGAACTTAATAATTTTTATAAACTAAATATAAAGAGATCAATGAATTAGCCCCCCATATCCAGTCATAAATAAACTAGAAAATACACGCTATAAAGGAGCTGTGTCTGAACTTAGGAGCCACTTTGATAGAGTGGAACATGGAGGTGAAAACCCTTCCAGCTCCTCTAAACATATTAGATAGGGTAAGCTAAATTAAGCTCTTGGGCCCATACCCCAACCATGTAGGTTAAAACCCTACCTCTAACACATGAATCCCTTGACATTAATAATCTTTGCTCTATCCCTTATCACGGGCACCCTAATCACCTTTTCCAGCTCTAACTGATTAGTAATCTGAATAGGCCTAGAAATTAATACCATAGCTATTATTCCAATTATAGCACAAAAACACCACCCCCGTGCAACGGAAGCCGCTACTAAATATTTTCTTATTCAAGCCCCAGCCGCGGCCACAATCTTATTTATTGCAACAACAAATGCTTGACTAACCGGACAGTGGGAAATTAATCAAATTTCGCAACAAATCCCAGCTACAATAATCCTACTAGCACTAGCAATGAAAATAGGATTAGCCCCAACTCACACATGATTACCCGAAGTAATTCAAGGCTTAGAAATCAAAACCGCACTACTACTATCCACATGACAAAAACTAGCCCCATTTTCGGTCATTATTCAAATACATCACATGAACACCCCCTTACTAATTATTCTAGGAAGCCTCTCAGTACTAATAGGGGGTTGAGCAGGACTTAACCAAACTCAAACTCGCAAAATCCTAGCATACTCGTCAATTACACACATAGGTTGAATAGTAATTATCCTACAATTTTTACCCGAACTAACAATGCTCACCCTGACTATTTACCTAATCATGACCTTCTCAGTTTTCATAATAATTGCCCAAAATAACTCCTATACGATCAACAAACTACCTATGTTATCTACCAAGCTACCAATAGTATCATCACTAATACCCCTAACACTATTATCCTTAGGGGGATTACCCCCACTAACAGGGTTTATGCCTAAATGACTTATCCTACAAGAACTATCTAAGCAAGGACTGTTTACAGTAGCCACCACCATTGCCCTGGGTGCCCTGCTCAGCCTATACTTCTACCTACGACTATCATATGCTGCCTCAATCACCATATCACCAAATAATCACCTAGTAACAACAACATGACGATTAAGCAAAAACTCACCACCTTTAGCAATAACAATATCAATTGTAATATCGATAGCATTCCTTCCTATCACCCCATCAGTCACCGCCCTGTTTATACAGTAGAGACTTAGGATAGACAGACCAAGGGCCTTCAAAGCCCTAAGTAAGGGTGGGACCCCCTTAGTCTCTGACTTAAGACTTGCAGAATACTAATCCACATCTTCTGTATGCAAAACAGATACTTTAATTAAGCTAAAGCCTTATTCTAGATAGGTAGGCCTCGATCCTACAAAATGTTAGTTAACAGCTAACCGCCCAAACCTACGAGCATCTATCTACTTCCCCCCCCATTAAGGGGGGGGGGGGGGGAAGCCCCGGCAGGAAATTATCCTGCTCCTTTAGATTTGCAATCTAATGTGCTAACACCTCAGAGCTTGATAGGAAGAGGACTCAAACCTCCATCTATGGGACTACAATCCACCGCTTAGACTCTCAGCCATCCTACCTGTGATAATTACACGATGATTCTTTTCAACTAACCATAAAGATATTGGTACTCTGTACATTGTATTTGGAGCATGGGCCGGAATGGTTGGAACTGCCCTCAGTCTACTAATTCGGGCGGAGCTAAGTCAACCCGGAAGCTTACTCGGAGATGACCAAATTTATAATGTCATCGTGACTGCCCATGCATTCGTAATAATTTTCTTCATAGTCATACCTATTATAATTGGGGGTTTCGGTAATTGACTGATCCCATTAATAATTGGGGCCCCTGATATAGCATTCCCTCGAATAAATAATATAAGTTTTTGGCTCCTACCACCATCCTTCCTATTATTACTCGCCTCATCTGCTGTAGAAGCCGGGGCCGGAACAGGATGAACAGTATATCCCCCACTTGCTGGCAATTTAGCTCATGCAGGCGCCTCCGTAGATCTTACAATCTTCTCACTCCATCTAGCAGGAGTTTCCTCAATTTTAGGAGCTATTAACTTCATTACTACAATTTTAAACATGAAACCTGAGGGAGTAACTATATACCAAATTCCATTATTTGTGTGAGCAGTATTAATCACAGCAGTCCTTCTACTTCTATCCCTTCCTGTCCTAGCTGCAGGAATTACTATACTCCTCACAGACCGAAATCTTAATACAACATTCTTCGACCCGGCAGGAGGAGGTGACCCTATTCTTTACCAGCACCTATTCTGATTCTTTGGGCACCCGGAAGTATATATCCTAATCCTTCCAGGATTTGGAATGATCTCCCATGTTGTCGCATATTACGCAGGGAAGAAAGAACCTTTTGGTTATATAGGAATAGTATGAGCTATAATAGCAATCGGATTACTAGGATTTATTGTTTGAGCTCACCACATATTTACTGTGGGTATAGACGTAGATACACGAGCCTACTTTACTTCTGCTACTATAATTATTGCCATCCCTACAGGAGTAAAAGTGTTCAGCTGATTAGCAACGCTTCACGGCGGAAATATTAAATGAGAGACCCCTCTCTTATGGGCCCTAGGTTTTATCTTCCTATTCACTGTAGGTGGTTTGACTGGAATCGTCCTATCCAACTCATCTCTAGATATTGTACTACATGACACATACTATGTAGTCGCCCACTTCCACTATGTCCTATCAATAGGAGCTGTATTTGCAATCATGGCAGGATTCATCCACTGATTCCCTCTCATAACAGGCTACACCCTTAGCCAAACATGAACTAAAATCCACTTTGGGGTTATGTTTGTAGGGGTTAACCTTACATTCTTCCCGCAACACTTCCTAGGACTGGCGGGGATACCACGCCGATACTCTGATTATCCTGATGCCTACGCACTATGAAACACAGTATCATCTATTGGTTCTATAATTTCACTCGTAGCAGTAATCATATTCTTATATATTATCTGAGAAGCATTTGCTGCAAAACGAGAAGTACTAACAACAGAATTAACCTCAACAAACATCGAATGATTACACGGATGTCCCCCTCCATATCATACATTTGAGGAGCCGGCTTTCGTACGAACAATTCCTGAATAACGAGAAAGGGAGGAATCGAACCCCCATATGGTAGTTTCAAGCCACCCACATAGCCACTCTGTCACTTTCTTATAAGGTACTAGTAAAACCATTACTCTGTCTTGTCGAGACAATATTGCAAGTGAAACTCCTGCGTATCTTTTTATGGCACATCCCTCACAATTAGGCTTCCAAGATGCAGCATCCCCTTTAATAGAAGAACTACTTAAATTCCATGATCACGCTCTAATAGTTGTAATTCTAATTAGCGTACTTGTACTATATATTATTATCACTATAGTAACTACAACACTGACTGATAAACTAATTTTAGACTCACAACTAATTGAAATCATCTGAACAATCATACCAGCAATAGTTCTAGCAGCAATTGCTCTTCCCTCATTACGAATCTTGTACTTAATAGATGAAGTTAATGACCCTCACCTGACAGTCAAAGCAATTGGCCACCAATGATATTGAAACTATGAATACTCAGATTATAAAGAACTATCATTTGACTCCTACATAATCCCTACACAAGATCTAACGCCAGGTCAATCACGTCTTTTAGAAGTAGATCATCGAATAGTAATTCCAAGCAATTCCCCCGTTCGAGTACTAGTAACTGCCGAAGATGTCCTTCATTCCTGAGCAGTACCTAGCCTAGGTGTAAAAATAGACGCTGTTCCAGGGCGATTAAACCAAACTACAATTTTTGCCAGTCGAACAGGCGTGTTTTATGGTCAGTGCTCTGAAATCTGCGGAGCCAACCACAGCTTTATACCTATCGTAGTCGAATCCATCCCCCTTAACTACTTCAAGGACTGAACTACACTAATAATCGAAAATGAATCACTGGAAAGCTAATTTGGTAATAAGCATTAGCCTTTTAAGCTAAAGATTGGTGGTTACCGCCCACCTCTAGTGGAATGCCTCAGCTCAACCCGGGCCCTTGACTTTTAATTTGATTATCTTCATGACTAATCTTCCTACTAACGATTCCACCATTAGTATTAAAATTCAAGACTAATAACCCGCTTAATACCAACCAAACAACTAACCCCGTAAATCCTTGAAACTGACCATGGCCTTAAACTTCTTTGACCAATTTATAACTCCTGTCTACATAGGAGTTCCCCTAATCACAGTTGCAACACTAATACCTCGAATTGCTTTTCTGAAGCCCACCCAACAATGATTGACCGGGCGCTTCACAGCCCTTCAAACCCAATTTATTAATAGCGCTGCCTACCAACTATTTTCGCCACTAAGTGTAAAAAGCCACAACTGAGCTTTACTAATTATCTCACTAATAATTTTCTTAATTACCATTAACTTGCTAGGCCTTCTCCCATACACATTTACTCCTACTACCCAACTATCATTTAATATAGCATTCGCAGTACCTGCATGATTAGCCACCGTAATTATCGGACTTCGAACCCAACCCACACACACATTCGCACACCTCCTACCTGAAAGCACTCCAACCCTTCTAATCCCTGTATTAATTATTATCGAAACAATCAGTCTACTCATCCGCCCATTAGCCTTAGGCGTTCGACTAACTGCTAACCTAACAGCAGGTCACTTACTAATTCAACTAATCTCAACAGCTGTGTTCACTATAATATATACATACCCAGCTGTAACATTAATAACAGCCACACTACTGATACTTCTTTGTGTGCTAGAAATAGCAGTAGCAATAATCCAAGCCTATGTATTCGTACTATTATTAAGCCTATACCTCCAAGAAAACACATAATGGCCCATCAAACACACCCTTACCACATAGTTGACCCTAGCCCATGACCCCTAACAGGAGCCATCGCCGCCCTACTACTCACCTCAGGCCTCGCTATATGATTCCACTTCCATACTATTACTCTAATAGTAATAGGCCTTGTCCTTCTTGTTCTAACTGTTATCCAATGGTGACGTGATGTAATTCGAGAAGGAACCTTTCAAGGACATCACACCACCCCTGTACAAAAAGGACTTCGCTATGGTATAATTCTCTTTATCGTCTCAGAGGTTTTATTTTTTATAGGATTCTTTTGAGCCTTCTACCACTCAAGCCTAGCTCCAACCCCTGAACTTGGCGGAGTATGACCTCCCGCAGGAATCACCCCTCTTAACCCGTTCGAGGTCCCCCTACTTAACACAGCCGTTCTCCTTGCATCCGGGGTAACAGTAACCTGAGCTCACCATAGCATCATAGAAGGAGAACGAAAACAAGCAATCCAATCTCTCTCCCTTACAATTCTACTAGGAGCATACTTTACATTCCTCCAGGCAGTGGAATACTATGAAGCTCCGTTTACCATCGCTGACGGAGTTTACGGCTCAACATTCTTCGTCGCAACAGGATTTCATGGATTACATGTAATCATTGGCTCTACCTTCCTTGCAGTTTGTCTAATACGACAAATCCAATATCACTTTACATCCTCTCACCACTTCGGATTTGAAGCAGCTGCCTGATACTGACACTTCGTTGACGTAGTCTGATTATTCCTTTATGTCTCTATCTACTGATGAGGATCTTAACCTTTCTAGTATTAATTAGTACAAGTGACTTCCAATCATTTAGCCTTGGTTAAAATCCAAGGAAAGGTAATAAACCTACTCGTAACAATAACTAGCATCTCACTACTTCTATCAGTCATCCTGATATTAGTTGCATTCTGACTACCCGAAATAACCCCAGACTATGAAAAATTATCCCCCTACGAATGTGGGTTTGACCCTATTGGCTCCGCACGCCTCCCATTCTCCTTACACTTCTTCCTAGTTGCAATCCTATTCCTACTGTTTGACCTAGAAATCGCACTTCTATTCCCCCTCCCTTGGGCAGACCAACTCTACTCACCTACCCTTACCTTTATTTGAACTTCCGCTATCCTAATCTTACTAACAGCAGGATTAGCTTACGAGTGACTTCAAGGAGGTTTAGAATGGGCTAAATGAACAGTTAGTTTAAAAAAAACACTTGATTTCGACTCAATAGCTTGTAGTTAAACTCTGCAACTGTTTAATGTCCACCACCCAGTATACCCTTTCTACCATATTTGTTCTAGGCCTCTCAGGACTCACCTTATACCGACACCACTTATTATCTGCCTTATTATGTCTCGAAGGAATAATACTGTCGCTATTTATATTACTAGCAGTCTGAGCCCTACAACTCAACACAACATCATTCTCAACAGCACCAATACTACTCCTGGCCTTCTCAGCCTGTGAAGCAGGAGCAGGACTGGCCCTGTTGGTCTCAACAACTCGCACACACGGATCCGACCGCCTTAAATCACTTAACCTGCTACAATGTTAAAAATCCTAGCTCCCACCATCATACTAATTCCAATTACCTGACTATCAAAACCCCTATTACTATGACCCCTTACACTAACCTATAGCTTCATTATTGCAACAACGAGTCTTATATGACTAAATAATATAGCAGAAACCAGCTACACCTATATAGGACAACATATGGCAACCGATAACCTATCCACCCCCTTACTAGTTCTTACTTGCTGACTACTCCCTTTAATAATACTCGCTAGCCAAAACCATTTAAAAACAGAACCAATCAACCGGCAACGGCTTTATATTACACTCCTTATCTTATTACAATTTTTTCTAATTCTGGCCTTTAGCTCAACCGAACTTGTCATATTCTATATTATATTTGAAGCAACATTAATCCCCACACTAATCATCATCACCCGCTGAGGTAACCAAATAGAACGACTCAACGCAGGAACATACTTTTTATTTTACACACTATTTAGCTCACTTCCACTCCTAGTAGCCCTTTTAATAATCCAAACTAAAACAGGCTCCCTGTCACTAACCACTGCACAATATTACTACTCCTTAATTCCACAACACAACCTTCTCTGACTGGCTTGTATAGCGGCTTTCCTAGTTAAGATACCACTATACGGAGTACACCTATGACTCCCTAAAGCACACGTAGAAGCCCCAGTAGCAGGTTCCATAATCCTTGCTGCCGTATTACTTAAATTAGGAGGTTATGGTATAATACGAGTCTCCAGTCTTATTGAACCCCTTACAAAAAACCTAAGCTACCCATTTATTGCTCTCGCACTATGAGGGATTATTATAACAGGATTAATCTGCCTGCAACAAATAGATCTTAAATCATTAATCGCCTACTCATCAGTAGGACATATGGGATTAGTAGTTGGAGGTATTCTAACCCAAACCCCATGAGGGTTCTCAGGAGCCCTTATTTTAATAATTGCTCACGGCCTAACCTCATCAGCACTATTCTGCTTAGCAAACACTAACTATGAACGAACACACAGCCGAATTATATATCTAGCCCGAGGTTTACAAATAATTTTTCCATTAATAGCAGCCTGATGATTCCTATTTACACTTGCAAATCTAGCACTACCCCCCCTGCCCAACCTTATTGGAGAGCTTACAATTATTATCTCTTTATTTAACTGATCATGATGAACTCTAATTTTCACCGGATTAGGTACTCTAATCACAGCAAGCTACTCAATTCATATATATATATCTAGCCAACGTGGACCAATTTCTTCGCATATTATAAGTTTAACACCGTCACATGTTAAAGAACACCTGTTAATCTTCCTACACCTATCACCCCTACTATTACTAATCTTTAAACCGGAGATTATCTCATGCTAGAGACTGTAGAAATAGTTTAATTCAAAACCCCAGATTGTGATTCTGTTAACAAAGGTTAAAATCCTTTTTTCCACCGAGGGAGGTTAGACAACAATAAGAACTGCTAATTCTTTCCCCCTGGGTTTAATTCCCAGGCTCACTCGAAAACTATTAAAGGATAACAGTCTATCCATTGGTCTTAGGAACCAAAAAATCCTGGTGCAAATCCATGTAATAGTATATGGCACTTAGTATCCGGGACGCCTTACCAGAAGTTATTACCTCTTGTTTTATAACAATTATTCTTATCTTATTAATTTCTATCCTAGGTTTCCCACTTATAACCTTTAAAATAAAATATGACAAAGCACTATTTATTATAAAAACAGTAAAACTCTCCTTTATAATTAGCCTCTTACCTCTTTTCTTCTTCTTAGAATCAGACTTTCAGTGCATAGCAAGTTTATGATATTGATTAAACCTAGGCACATTCTCTATTTGCACTAGCTTTAACGTAGACCTCTACTCCACTATTTTCATCCCCGTAGCACTATATGTCACCTGATCTATCCTACAGTTTGCCATTTGATATATAGAAAAAGACCCAAACATTGATAAATTCTTCACCTACCTATTAATATTCTTAATCTCCATAATCATTCTAGTTACTGCTAATAACATATTCCAACTATTCGTCGGGTGGGAAGGAGTAGGTATTATATCTTTCCTTCTTATTAGTTGATGACATGCACGACCAGATGCCAACACAGCCGCCCTCCAAGCAGTATTATATAACCGAGCCGGTGATATTGGCCTTGTTCTTACAATAGCCTGAATAACAAAAAACATTCACTCATGAGAATTAAATGATATCTTCTTAAACCTAGTGAATTTTGACACAACAATCCCTGCAATTGGTTTAATCATCGCCGCCACTGGAAAATCAGCACAATTTGGGCTACACCCCTGACTTCCCGCTGCAATAGAAGGCCCTACTCCAGTATCAGCCTTACTACACTCTAGCACTATAGTAGTAGCAGGAATCTTCCTACTCATTCGACTTTACCCAGTAATTGCTTTAAGCAAAACCGCTCTTACAATCTGCCTATGTCTCGGAGCCCTAACAACCCTATTTACTGCCACTTGTGCCCTTACACAAAATGATTTTAAAAAAATCATTGCCTTCTCAACATCCAGCCAACTAGGCCTTATGATAGTTACAATTGGACTCGGTCAGCCAAATTTAGCCTTCCTCCATATTTGTACCCATGCATTCTTTAAAGCAATACTGTTCATATGCTCAGGCGCCATCATCCACAGCCTTAATAACGAACAAGACATCCGAAAAATAGGAGGATTACAAAACATTACCCCCCTTACCGCATCTTGCTTAACCTTAGGAAGCCTAGCATTAACAGGAACTCCTTTCCTGTCAGGATTCTTCTCTAAAGACGCCATCATCGAAGCTTTAAATACTTCCAACATCAATGCCTGAGCCCTAGCTCTAACCCTCCTGGCCACATCATTCACTGCAGTATATAGCCTACGAATTATATCCCTCGTAGTAATAGGCCTACCACGATTTAATCCTCTATCTCCAATCAATGAAAACAACCCCCACCTTGATGCAGCCCTCCAACGACTTGCGTGAGGAAGTATTATCTTCGGTCTTTTGATTACAAAACTTCTAATCCCTTACAACACCCCCACAATAACAATACCCCTTACAATTAAACTTGCCGCCCTTACAGTAACCTTCTTAGGCGTTATTATTGGTCTTGAACTCTCTAAAACTAATGCAACACAGCTTAAAGTATATCCAACTGTGCGCCAACACTTTATGACTCTACTAGGATTCTTTCCACTAATTACCCACCGACTAATACCTAAACTTATTATTTTATTAGGACAAATCATATCCCACCAAATGATTGATCAAATTTGACTAAAAATCAGTGGACCAAAAGCAATATCAAAATCAAATACTTCGTTATCCAAATACACTAGTGCTATCCAACGAGGTGTGGTTAAAATCCATCTCGCCACCTTCTCACTAACAATAATATTCATAGTCCTCTTATTCTGAATTTATAGTTAGACACATCGTAAAGAACCGCGGCTTATCCCGCGAGTCAATTCTAACACCACAAATAAAGTCAAAAGCAGTATAAACCCACTAATGGCCAGCAAAATCCCTCCACAGGAGTATAAAACCGATAGACCGCTAGTGTCTATTGAACTAATTATGAAACCCAGCGACTCTACGTCCGCCCACCACCCGTCACTCTCCCAGCAACTTAATATTTTCACAGGTACTAATATAATAATTATTACATATAAGAGCCCATAGAACAACACATAGGGATTACCCAAACCTTTGGGGTAAGGGTCCGCAGCTAAAGCTGAAGTGTAAGCAAACACAACTAACATGCCTCCTAAGTAGATTAAAAATAATACCAAAGACAAAAAAGTTCCTCCATATCCAACTAAAACCACACATCCTCCCCCAGCTACTGCCACTAAACCTAAGGCCGCAAAGTATGGAGAAGGGTTAGAGGCCACTGCTACCAACCCCAATATTAAAGTAAGTAACGCAACATATGTAATAAACATCATAATTCCTACCTGGACTTTAACCAAAACTAGTGGCTTGAAAAACCACTGTTGTTATTCAACTATAGGAACTTTATGGCAAGCTTACGCAAATCCCACCCACTCTTAAAAATTATTAATAACGCATTAGTTGATCTACCCGCACCATCAAATATCTCAGTTTGGTGAAATTTCGGCTCCATATTAGGCCTATGCTTAGCAACCCAAATTTTAACAGGACTATTTCTTGCTATACACTATACTGCAGACATCTCAATGGCATTTTCATCAGTAGCCCATATCTGCCGAGATGTTAACTATGGCTGACTAATCCGAAACCTCCACGCAAACGGCGCCTCATTCTTTTTCATCTGCATTTATATACATATTGGACGAGGGCTATATTACGGCTCCTACCTATATAAAGAAACCTGAAACACAGGAGTAATCCTACTAATCTTAGTTATAGCAACCGCCTTCGTAGGGTATGTACTCCCATGAGGACAGATATCATTCTGAGGCGCCACAGTAATTACAAACCTCCTGTCTGCAATCCCTTACATTGGAAACACGCTCGTACAATGAATCTGAGGTGGGTTTTCAGTAGATAATGCAACATTAACCCGATTCTTCGCATTCCACTTCCTACTTCCCTTCATTATTGCTGCAGTTGTAATACTCCATCTTCTGTTCCTCCATGAAACAGGATCTAATAACCCAATAGGACTAAACTCCAATGTAGACAAAATCCCATTCCACCCATACTTCTCCTATAAAGACCTTTTAGGATTTGCAGTGATATTAGCCATACTATCGTCACTAGCACTATTTTACCCTAACGCCTTAGGAGACCCTGATAACTTCACCCCCGCTAACCCTTTAGTTACACCACCCCATATCAAACCAGAGTGATACTTCTTGTTTGCCTACGCAATTCTTCGATCAATTCCTAATAAACTGGGAGGAGTTCTAGCCCTACTATTATCCATTTTAGTACTGATAGTCGTCCCATTTCTCCACACATCAAAACACCGAGCTATAACATTCCGTCCTTTATCACAAGCACTATTCTGAACTCTTATCGCAGATGTAATAATCCTCACATGAATCGGAGGTATACCTGTAGAAGAACCTTATATCATTATTGGACAGATCGCATCAGTCCTCTACTTCTCTATCTTCCTAATCTTAATACCACTCGCGGGATGACTAGAAAACAAGATACTTAAACTGTAAGCATCAGTAGCTCAGCAAAGAGCATTGGTCTTGTAAGCCAAAGGCCGGAGGTTTGACTCCTCCCTGCTGCTCAGAAAAAGGAAACTTAAATTCCTACCCCTAGCCCCCAAAGCTAGAGTTCTATGTTAAACTACTTTCTGACTAAACACATATCAAAACGCTAATA